GCTAGCGTAGCTTAAAATAAAGCATAGCACTGAAGATGCTAAGACGGGCCCTAAAAAGCTCCGCATGCACAAAGGCTTGGTCCTGACTTTACTATCAGCTTTAGCACCATTTACACATGCAAGTATCCGCAGCCCTGTGAGGATGCCCTTAATCCCCCGCCCGGGGACGAGGAGCAGGCATCAGGCACTAATATTTTTAGCCCAAGACGCCTTGCCACGCCACACCCCCAAGGGAATTCAGCAGTGATAGACATTAAGCCATAAGTGAAAACTTGACTTAGTTAATGCTAAAAGGGCCGGTAAAACTCGTGCCAGCCACCGCGGTTATACGAGAGGCCCAAGTCGATAGACACGGCGTAAAGGGTGGTTAAGGAGAGCAGAAACTTTAAAGCCAAAGAGCCTCTTGGCCGTCATACGCTCCTGAATGTTCGAAGCCCAATAAACGAAAGTAGCTTTAACATAGCCCACCTGACCCCACGAAAGCTAAGAAACAAACTGGGATTAGATACCCCACTATGCTTAGCCGTAAACCTAGACGTTATTACACAACAAACGTCCGCCAGGGTACTACGAGCGTTAGCTTAAAACCCAAAGGACTTGGCGGTGCCTTAGACCCCCCTAGAGGAGCCTGTTCTAGAACCGATAACCCCCGTTAAACCTCACCACTTCTAGCCCCTCCCGCCTATATACCGCCGTCGTCAGCTTACCCTGTGAAGGACTAACAGTAAGCTAAATGAATATATTCCAAAACGTCAGGTCGAGGTGTAGCGCACGAAGTGGGAAGAAATGGGCTACATTTTCTATTATAGAATACTAACGAACAGTACCCTGAAAAATTACTCAAAGGAGGATTTAGTAGTAAAAAGGAAATAGAGTGTCCTTTTGAACCCGGCTCTGAGGCGCGTACACACCGCCCGTCACTCTCCCCTGTCACACAGCAACAAATGTTCCTAACACCAAAGCACCGACAAGGGGAGGCAAGTCGTAACATGGTAAGTGTACCGGAAGGTGCACTTGGATCAAACCCAGAGTATGGCTGAGATAGTTAAGCATCTCCCTTACACCGAGAAGACATCCATGCAAATTGGATTACCCTGAGCCAAACAGCTAGCTTAATCATCAAATTAACCTAACAACATAAATAATGTAGCATAAACCTAAACTAATAAACTAAACCATTTTTCCACCTTAGTACGGGAGACGGAAAAGGTAATTTTAAGCAATAGAAAAAGTACCGCAAGGGAAAGCTGAAAGAGTAATGAAACAGCCCATACAAGCACAAAAAAGCAGAGCCTAAACCTCGTACCTTTTGCATCATGATTTAGCCAGTACCACACAAGCAAAGCGACCTTTAGTTTGAAACCCCGAAACCAAGTGAGCTACCCCGGGACAGCCTAATGGGCCAACCCGTCTCTGTGGCAAAAGAGTGGGAAGAACCCCGGGTAGAGGTGATAGACCTACCGAACTTGGTGATAGCTGGTTGCCTAAGAAATGAATAGAAGTTCAGCCTCGTACCCCTTTAATCAACCAAGAGACATCTAAATAAGCAAAAAGAGAAATACGAGAGTTAGTTAAAGGGGGCACAGCCCCTTTAACCAAGGACACAACCTTAAACAGGAGGATAAGGGTCATATTTTTTAAAACTAGTTGCCTCAGTGGGCCTAAAAGCAGCCATCTGAATAGAAAGCGTTAAAGCTCGAGCAACACAAAGTTTATTATACTGATAAACAACCCTACTCCCCTAACAATATCAGGCCATTCCATGCTAACATGGAAGAGACCATGCTAATATGAGTAACAAGAGGACATAACCCTCTCCCAGCACAAGTGTAAACCAGATCGGACTAGCCACTGGAAACTAACGAACCCAAAAAAAGAGGGCAATGTTAACACAAATAAAATCAAGAAAACCCCACAACACCAAAATCGTTAACCCCACACTGGAGTGCATCAAGGAAAGACTAAAAGAAAAGGAAGGAACTCGGCAAACATAAGCCTCGCCTGTTTACCAAAAACATCGCCTCCTGCAAACCCCTATGTATAGGAGGTCCAGCCTGCCCAGTGACTACAAGTTTAACGGCCGCGGTATTTTGACCGTGCAAAGGTAGCGCAATCACTTGTCTTTTAAATGAAGACCTGTATGAATGGCCAAACGAGGGCTTAACTGTCTCCCCTTTCAAGTCAGTGAAATTGATCTGCCCGTGCAGAAGCGGGTATAAAAATACAAGACGAGAAGACCCTTTGGAGCTTAAGGTACAAACCCAGCTACGTTAAACAACTTACTAAAAAGTGAAAACCTAGTAGACAATGGAATTTTACCTTCGGTTGGGGCGACCATGGAGAACAAAAGATCCTCCAAGTGGATTGGGACTAAACCCTAAAACTAAGAAAGACACTTCCAAGTCACAGAAATTCTGACCAATTATGATCCGGCCCCCAGGCCGATCAACGAACCAAGTTACCCTAGGGATAACAGCGCAATCCTCTCCCAGAGTCCATATCGACGAGAGGGTTTACGACCTCGATGTTGGATCAGGACATCCTAATGGTGCAGCCGCTATTAAGGGTTCGTTTGTTCAACGATTAAAGTCCTACGTGATCTGAGTTCAGACCGGAGCAATCCAGGTCAGTTTCTATCTGTAAAGTCATTCTTCCTAGTACGAAAGGACCGGAAAAAAAAGGCCCATGCTAAAAGCACGCCTTACCCCTAATTAATGAAAGCAACTAAATTAAATAAAGGGAGGACCCAAAAACCTGCCAAAATAAGGCCACACTAAGATGGCAGAGCATGGTAATTGCAAAAGGCCTAAGCCCTTTCAGCCAGAGGTTCAAATCCTCTTCTTAGTTTATGCTAAACACTTTACTTACCCATCTAATTAACCCACTCGCATATATTATTCCTGTCCTACTGGCCGTAGCCTTCCTCACACTCCTTGAACGAAAAGTCCTAGGATATATGCAATTACGAAAAGGCCCAAATATTGTAGGCCCTTACGGCCTACTCCAGCCAATCGCCGACGGAGTTAAACTATTTATTAAAGAGCCAATCCGCCCATCCACATCATCCCCATTTTTATTCTTAGCAACCCCAATACTTGCACTAACCCTAGCTATAACCCTATGGGCACCAATACCCATACCACACCCCGTCACTGACCTAAACCTAGGCATTCTATTTGTTTTAGCCCTATCAAGTCTAGCAGTATATTCTATTTTAGGGTCAGGATGGGCATCAAACTCAAAATACGCACTAATTGGCGCCCTCCGAGCTGTCGCCCAGACAATTTCCTATGAAGTAAGCCTAGGACTAATTCTACTTTCCATTATTATTTTTTCCGGAGGCTATACACTACAAATATTTAATATTACACAAGAAAGCATCTGACTACTAATCCCCGCTTGACCATTAGCCGCAATATGATACATCTCTACGCTAGCCGAAACAAACCGCGCACCATTTGATTTGACGGAAGGCGAATCTGAATTAGTATCCGGTTTTAACGTAGAATACGCTGGCGGACCATTTGCCTTATTCTTCCTAGCCGAATATGCCAACATCCTATTAATAAATACCCTATCAGCTATTCTCTTCCTTGGCGCATCACACACACCGTATATTCCAGAACTAACAACAATTAATCTAATAACTAAAGCTGCCCTCCTCTCAACAATATTCCTATGAGTCCGAGCCTCATACCCACGATTCCGATATGATCAACTTATACATTTAGTCTGAAAAAACTTCCTCCCCCTAACCCTAGCCCTGGTCTTATGACACACCGCCCTCCCAATCGCGTTAGCAGGACTTCCTCCACAACTATAGTTACAAGGAACCGTGCCTGAATTCCTAAGGACCACTTTGATAGAGTGGCTTATGAGGGTTAAAGTCCCCCCAGTTCCTAGAAAGAAGGGAATTGAACCCATACTCAGGAGATCAAAACTCCTGGTGCTTCCTCTACACCACTTTCTATGATAAGGTCAGCTAATTAAGCTTTCGGGCCCATACCCCGAACATGACGGTTAAAATCCCTCCCCTATCAATGAACCCCTACGTACTCGCAATCCTCCTGTCTAGCCTAGGACTAGGAACTACCCTAACCTTTGCCAGCTCCCATTGACTACTTGCCTGAATAGGACTAGAAATTAACACGCTAGCAATTACCCCCCTAATAGCGCAACAACACCACCCACGAGCAGTTGAAGCAACCACAAAATATTTCCTAACTCAAGCAACCGCCGCAGCAATAATTCTATTTGCCACAACGACAAATGCATGAATTACAGGCGAATGAGACATTAACAACTTATCTCACCCCCTTACCTCCACAATAACAATCACCGCTCTAGCATTAAAAGTTGGCCTAGCACCGATACACTTCTGACTGCCAGAGGTACTACAAGGACTTGACCTACTTACAGGACTAATTTTATCAACTTGACAAAAACTAGCCCCATTCGCATTAATTATTCAAGTGGCACCAACCATTGACCCCCTTGTACTTACATCCCTAGGGCTCCTATCCACACTAATTGGGGGCTGAGGAGGACTTAACCAAACCCAAATCCGAAAAATCTTAGCCTACTCTTCAATCGCACACATGGGTTGAATAATAATTATCCTACAATATGCTCCCCACCTGACCCTGCTCGCACTAGGCACATACATTTTCACAACATCCACAGCATTCCTCTCACTAAAAATAGCGTCAACCACAAAAATTAGCACCCTAACAACAATATGATCAAAAACCCCAATCCTAGCATCAACAACAGCCCTAGCCTTACTCTCACTAGGAGGTCTCCCACCACTGACAGGATTTATACCAAAATGACTAATTTTACAAGAAATAACAAAACAAGAACTCCCACTTACAGCAACAATTATGGCCCTAGCTGCCCTGCTAAGCCTATACTTCTACCTACGACTATGCTACGCCATAACCCTCACTATCTCCCCAAACACAACAAATGCCACAACACCATGACGAACCCCAACAACCCAGTCAACACTCACCCTAGCCCTGTCAACAACAATTGCCCTAGGACTATTACCCCTCACCCCAGCCATACTAATACTAACCACCTAGGGACTTAGGATAAATTAGACCAAGAACCTTCAAAGCTCTAAGCAGGAGTTAAAATCTCCTAGTCCCTGGTTAAGACCTGCAAGACTCTATCTCACATCTTCTGAATGCAACTCAGACACTTTAATTAAGCTAAGGCCCTACTAGATGAGAAGGCCTCGATCCTACAAACTCTTAGTTAACAGCTAAGCGCCCAAACCAGTGAGCATTCATCTACTCTCCCGCCGTTAGCCGAGTAAGGCGGGAAAGCCCCGGCAGACGTTAATCTGCGTCTTGAGATTTGCAATCTAATGTGTACTCCACCACGGGGCTTGATAGGAAGAGGACTTAAACCTCTATCTTCGGGGCTACAACCCGCCACCTATTTCGGCCATCCTACCTGTGGCAATCACGCGCTGATTCTTCTCTACCAACCACAAAGACATTGGCACCCTTTATTTAGTATTTGGTGCCTGAGCCGGAATAGTCGGTACCGCTCTTAGCTTACTTATTCGAGCTGAACTAAACCAACCAGGATCACTCCTCGGCGATGACCAAATTTATAATGTTGTTGTTACCGCACATGCCTTTGTTATAATTTTCTTTATAGTAATGCCTATCCTTATTGGCGGATTCGGCAATTGACTCGTCCCATTGATAATTGGAGCCCCTGACATGGCATTCCCTCGGATAAATAATATAAGCTTCTGACTTCTGCCGCCATCATTTCTTCTACTCTTGGCCTCATCTGGTGTTGAAGCTGGAGCCGGAACAGGATGGACAGTCTATCCGCCATTAGCAGGCAATTTAGCCCACGCAGGCGCATCTGTAGACCTGACTATTTTTTCCCTCCACTTGGCCGGTGTGTCATCCATCCTTGGGGCAATCAATTTTATTACAACAACAATTAATATAAAACCCCCAGCCATCTCCCAATATCAGACCCCCTTATTTGTTTGGGCTGTCCTTGTCACCGCTGTTCTCCTCCTACTATCTCTCCCAGTCCTAGCTGCTGGAATCACAATACTTCTAACAGACCGAAACCTAAACACTACGTTCTTTGACCCCGCAGGAGGAGGAGACCCCATTCTTTATCAACACCTATTTTGATTCTTTGGCCACCCAGAAGTCTACATTTTAATTTTACCCGGATTTGGTATTATCTCCCATGTTGTAGCCTATTATGCAGGCAAAAAAGAGCCATTTGGATACATAGGAATGGTCTGAGCAATAATGGCCATTGGCCTACTAGGTTTTATCGTCTGAGCCCATCACATGTTTACAGTCGGCATGGACGTAGATACTCGTGCATACTTTACATCCGCAACTATAATTATTGCCATCCCAACAGGTGTAAAAGTGTTTAGCTGATTAGCCACACTCCACGGAGGATCAATTAAATGAGAGACACCAATACTTTGAGCCCTTGGCTTCATTTTCCTCTTTACAGTGGGAGGATTAACAGGAATTGTGTTAGCCAACTCATCACTAGATATTGTCCTGCATGACACGTATTATGTTGTCGCACACTTCCACTACGTACTGTCAATAGGAGCCGTGTTTGCCATTATGGCGGCCTTTGTACATTGATTTCCCCTGTTTACAGGATATACTCTCCACAGCACTTGAACCAAAATCCATTTCGGAGTAATATTTGTGGGCGTGAACCTCACCTTCTTCCCCCAACACTTCCTCGGCCTAGCAGGGATACCACGTCGATACTCAGACTACCCAGACGCCTACACCCTGTGAAACACAGTGTCCTCCATTGGATCATTAATTTCACTAGTAGCAGTAATTATGTTCTTATTTATTCTATGAGAAGCCTTTGCCGCAAAACGAGAAGTTTTATCTGTAGAATTAACCGCAACAAATGTTGAATGGCTACATGGATGCCCCCCTCCATACCACACATTCGAAGAGCCTGCATTCGTCCAAGTTCAATCAAATTAACGAGGAAGGGAGGAATTGAACCCCCATCTACTGGTTTCAAGCCAGTCACATGACCACTCTGTCACTTCCTTTTAAAGACATTAGTAAACCCGCAAATTACATCACTTTGTCAAGGTGAAATAGTAGGTTAAACCCCTGCATGTCTTAAGCTTTAAGCTTAATGGCACATCCCACACAACTAGGATTCCAAGACGCGGCATCACCCGTTATAGAAGAACTTCTCCACTTTCATGACCACGCTTTAATAATCGTATTTTTAATTAGCACCCTAGTACTTTACATTATTATTGCAATAGTATCAACAAAACTTACAAACAAGTACATCTTAGACTCTCAAGAAATTGAAATTGTATGGACCGTCCTACCAGCTGTAATTCTTGTTATAATTGCCCTTCCCTCCTTACGAATTCTTTACCTTATAGATGAGATTAATGACCCACACCTAACAATTAAAGCTATAGGTCACCAATGATACTGAAGCTACGAATATACTGACTACGAGAACCTAGGCTTTGACTCATACATAATTCCAACCCAGGACCTTAACCCCGGCCAATTTCGATTGCTTGAAACAGACCACCGAATGGTTGTCCCAATGGAATCTCCAATTCGAGTACTTGTCTCAGCCGAAGATGTGCTGCACTCCTGAGCCGTCCCATCCCTTGGAGTAAAAATAGACGCTGTCCCAGGGCGTCTCAATCAAACAGCCTTCATTGCTTCTCGCCCAGGAGTGTTTTATGGACAATGCTCCGAAATTTGTGGGGCGAACCACAGCTTTATACCCATCGTAGTGGAAGCAGTCCCTCTTGAACACTTCGAAAACTGATCATCACTTATACTAGAAGACGCCTCACTAGGAAGCTAAATCCGGGCTTCAGCATTGGCCTTTTAAGCCAAAGAATGGTGCCTCCCAACCACCCCTAGTGAAATGCCTCAACTAAACCCCGCCCCTTGATTCGCAATTTTAGTATTTTCATGATTAACATTTCTTACTATTATCCCCACCAAAGTAATAAACCACACCTCACCCAATGAGCCGGCCCTTCTGGACTCCGAAAAACACAAAACTGAACCCTGAGACTGACCATGGCAATAAGCTTCTTTGATCAATTTGCAAGCCCATCTTATCTTGGCATCCCCCTAATTGCAATCGCAATTACCCTACCATGAATTCTACTCCCCACCCCCTCATCACGATGAATCAATAATCGTCTAATCACAGTCCAAGGATGGTTCATTAACCGATTTACCAATCAACTTATACTACCATTAAATACGGGGGGCCACAAATGAGCATTATTATTAGCCTCATTAATAGTATTTTTAATTACCATTAATATGCTCGGACTACTACCATATACCTTCACCCCAACAACGCAACTGTCATTAAATATAGGATTTGCTGTCCCACTATGACTTGCCACAGTCATTATTGGAATACGAAACCAACCAACAGTTGCCCTAGGACACTTGCTACCAGAGGGCACCCCAATTCCCTTAATTCCTGTACTCATCATCATCGAAACAATTAGCCTATTTATTCGACCTTTAGCCCTAGGTGTCCGACTGACAGCAAACCTAACTGCCGGACACCTGCTAATTCAACTAATCGCTACCGCCGTATTTGTTTTACTCCCAATAATACCAACAGTAGCCATCTTAACTGCCGCCGTCCTCTTTCTCCTCACACTTCTAGAAGTTGCAGTAGCCATGATTCAAGCTTATGTATTTGTTCTTCTACTAAGCCTATATCTACAAGAGAACGTTTAATGGCCCACCAAGCACATGCATATCATATGGTTGATCCAAGCCCATGACCACTAACCGGCGCAATCGGAGCTCTACTAATGACATCCGGCCTAGCAATCTGGTTTCACTTCCACTCAACTACACTTATAACCCTTGGGACAGTTCTTTTACTCCTTACCATATACCAATGATGACGAGACATTATTCGAGAAGGAACCTTCCAAGGTCACCACACACCCCCAGTACAAAAAGGCTTACGTTACGGAATAATTTTATTTATTACATCCGAAGTATTCTTTTTCCTCGGATTTTTCTGAGCTTTCTACCATTCAAGCCTAGCACCTACACCAGAGCTAGGAGGATGCTGACCCCCAACAGGAATTATTACACTAGATCCCTTCGAAGTCCCACTACTTAACACAGCCGTTCTCCTGGCATCAGGGGTTACAGTAACATGAGCTCACCACAGCCTAATAGAAGGAGAGCGCAAACAAGCCATTCAATCCCTCGCACTAACTATTTTACTAGGATTATACTTCACTGCCTTACAGGCCATAGAATACTATGAGGCACCATTTACAATTGCAGATGGAGTCTACGGCTCAACATTCTTTGTGGCCACAGGATTCCATGGACTTCATGTTATTATTGGATCTTCATTTCTGGCCGTCTGCCTACTCCGCCAAATCCAATATCACTTTACATCTGAACATCACTTCGGCTTTGAAGCCGCCGCATGATACTGACACTTTGTAGACGTAGTATGACTATTCCTCTACGTATCCATTTACTGATGAGGCTCATATCTCTCTAGTATTTAAATAGTACGAGTGACTTCCAATCACCCAGTCTTGGTTAGACCCCAAGGAAAGATAATGAACTTAGTCATTACAATTTTAACCATTACAGTCACCCTCTCTCTAGTATTAGCAATTGTATCTTTTTGATTACCACAGATAAACCCGGACGCAGAAAAACTTTCACCCTACGAATGCGGCTTCGACCCCCTAGGATCTGCTCGACTCCCATTTTCACTTCGATTCTTCTTAGTGGCAATTTTATTTTTATTATTTGACCTAGAAATTGCCCTACTCCTCCCACTACCCTGGGGAGACCAACTTCATAACCCCACCGGGACCTTCTTCTGAGCCACAACAGTCCTAATTTTACTTACATTAGGATTAGTCTATGAATGAGTTCAAGGAGGCCTAGAGTGGGCAGAATAGAGAGTTAGTCCAATAAAAGACCTCTGATTTCGGCTCAGAAGATCGTGGTTTAACTCCACGGCCCTCTTATGACACCCGTACACTTCAGCTTTAGCTCAGCCTTCACATTAGGACTAATGGGCCTAGCATTTCACCGCACCCACCTACTCTCCGCACTACTCTGCCTAGAAGGAATAATACTATCCCTATTTATCGCACTAGCCCTTTGAGCCATACAATTTGAATCAACTGTATTCTCCACAGCACCTATATTACTACTAGCCTTCTCCGCCTGCGAGGCCAGCGCAGGCTTGGCCCTTCTGGTCGCCACAGCCCGAACCCACGGAACTGACCGCTTACAAAACCTTAACCTACTACAATGCTAAAAGTACTAATCCCCACAATCATGCTATTTCCCACAATCTGATTGGCATCCCCTAAATGACTATGAACAACAACAACTGCACAAAGCCTACTAATTGCCCTCATTAGCCTTTCTTGATTAAAATGAACATCAGAGACCGGATGATCGACCTCAAACACCTACTTAGCCACAGACCCCTTGTCAACCCCCCTCTTAGTACTTACCTGCTGGCTTCTCCCATTAATAATCTTGGCCAGTCAAAACCATATTCACCCTGAGCCAATTAACCGCCAACGCCTATATATTACCCTCCTGGCCTCCCTACAGACCTTCCTAATTATAGCATTCGGGGCCACAGAAATTATTATATTTTATATTATATTTGAAGCCACCCTTATCCCCACACTAATTATCATCACCCGATGAGGAAACCAAACCGAACGCCTCAATGCAGGAACCTACTTCCTATTTTATACCCTAGCAGGATCACTACCACTTTTAGTAGCCCTCCTCCTCCTCCAACAAACAACAGGAACTCTCTCAATACTAATTTTACAATACTCTCAACCCTTAACGCTCGACTCATGAGGCCATAACATCTGATGAGCAGGATGCTTAATTGCATTTTTAGTCAAAATACCACTTTATGGAGTCCACTTATGACTTCCAAAAGCCCACGTTGAGGCCCCAGTAGCAGGATCTATAGTTCTAGCCGCAGTCTTGCTAAAACTAGGAGGATATGGTATAATACGAATAATAATTATATTAGACCCACTCTCAAAAGAACTAGCTTACCCCTTCATTATTCTAGCACTATGAGGCATCATCATAACCGGATCAATCTGCCTTCGCCAGACAGACCTAAAATCACTAATCGCCTACTCATCTGTAAGTCACATAGGCCTAGTAGCTGGGGGTATCCTAATTCAAACCCCATGAGGATTCACAGGCGCAATTATTCTTATAATTGCCCACGGCCTAGTATCCTCCGCACTATTCTGCCTAGCTAACACCACCTACGAACGAACCCACAGCCGAACCATAGTACTAGCTCGAGGACTCCAAATAATTTTTCCACTAACAGCAGTCTGATGATTCATCGCTAACTTAGCTAACCTGGCACTACCACCCCTCCCAAACCTAATGGGTGAACTTATAATCATCACCACCCTTTTTAACTGGTCCCCATGAACCATTATACTTACAGGAGTAGGAACCCTGATTACAGCGGGCTATTCCTTATATTTATTCTTAATAACCCAACGAGGGCCAACACCGAGCCATATTACGGGACTATCCCCATTTCACACCCGAGAACATTTACTAATAGTACTCCACCTCCTCCCAGTTGTTTTACTAGTAACAAAACCCGAGCTTATATGAGGTTGATGCCACTAGTAAGTATAGTTTAATTCAAAACATTAGATTGTGATTCTAAAAATAGAGGTTAAAATCCCCTTACTCACCAAGGAAGGCCAGAGGCAATAAGCACTGCTAATACTTACATCCACGGTTAAACTCCGTGGCTTCCTTACGCTTCTAAAGGATAACAGCTCATCCATTGGTCTTAGGAACCAAAAACTCTTGGTGCAAGTCCAAGTAGAAGCTATGCACCCAACTACCCTAATTTTATCATCCTCATTAATTCTAGTCATCACAATTCTCATTTACCCCCTACTTACTACACTATATCCAACCCCCAAAAGCCCTAACTGGGCAACAACGCATGTAAAAACCGCTGTGAGCACCGCATTTTTCATTAGCCTCCTACCACTTATAATGTTTCTAGACCAGGGAACTGAAACTATTGTTACCAACTGACACTGAATAAATACCACCTTATTTGATATTAACATCAGCTTTAAATTTGACCACTACTCCCTCATCTTTACACCTATTGCCCTCTACGTAACCTGATCTATCCTTGAGTTTGCATCCTGATATATGCACTCCGACCCAGATATAAACCGATTCTTCAAATATCTACTTCTATTCCTGGTAGCCATAATCATTCTCGTAACCGCCAACAATATATTCCAACTCTTTATTGGGTGAGAGGGAGTAGGAATTATATCGTTTCTTCTAATCGGCTGATGATACGGACGAGCAGATGCTAACACGGCAGCCCTTCAAGCAGTTTTATACAACCGGGTAGGAGACATCGGATTAATTATAAGTATAGCCTGAATTGCCACAAACCTAAACTCATGAGAAATTCAACAAATTTTCTACTTATCAAAAACCTCTGACATAACACTCCCCCTAATTGGTTTAATCTTAGCGGCAACTGGCAAATCAGCCCAATTTGGTCTCCACCCATGACTACCCTCCGCCATGGAGGGTCCCACACCAGTCTCTGCCCTACTACACTCCAGCACCATAGTCGTCGCAGGCATCTTCCTGCTTATTCGACTGCACCCAATTATAGAAGACAATAGCCTGGCTCTGACAATCTGCCTATGTCTAGGAGCCCTAACCACCCTGTTTACAGCTGCCTGCGCTCTAACACAAAATGATATCAAAAAAATTGTAGCGTTCTCAACATCCAGCCAACTAGGACTCATAATAGTTACCATTGGCCTTAACCAGCCTCAATTAGCATTTTTACATATCTGCACTCACGCTTTTTTCAAAGCAATACTATTCTTATGCTCCGGATCCATCATCCACAGCTTAAACAACGAACAAGACATCCGAAAAATGGGGGGCCTACAGAACCTCCTACCACTTACCTCAACCTGCTTAACCATCGGTAGCCTGGCCCTAACAGGAACACCATTTTTAGCCGGCTTCTTCTCAAAAGACGCAATCATTGAAGCCCTAAATACCTCTTACCTAAACGCCTGGGCCCTAACCCTAACACTCATCGCCACATCCTTTACCGCTGTATACAGCCTCCGAGTAATTTTCTTTGTCACCATAGGCACTCCCCGATTCCCGTCTCTTTCCCCAATTAACGAAAACAACCCATCAGTAATCAACCCAATTAAACGACTTGCCTGAGGAAGTATTATTGCAGGACTTATTATTACATCAAACTTTTTACCCTCTAAAACACCTATCATAACCATACCTACAATCCTTAAAATGGCTGCCCTCGCAGTAACAATTATTGGTTTACTAGTAGCCATAGAACTAACAACATTAACCAGCAAACAATTCAAAACCAGCCCAACAACCCCTCCCCATCACTTCTCTAACATACTAGGCTATTTCCCCGCAATTATCCACCGACTTATCCCCAAACTAAACCTAATTATGGGACAATCAATTGCCACACAACTAGTAGACCAAACCTGATTTGAAGCCATTGGACCAAAAGGAGCATCCTCCACACAAATCAAAATGGCCAAAACCATCAGCGACACCCAACGAGGAATAATCAAAACTTACTTAACAATCTTTCTATTTACCACATCCCTTGCCATCCTACTGACAACCCTTTAAACCGCGCGAAGCGCCCCACGACCAAGTCCACGAGTTAATTCTAGTACAACAAATAAAGTCAACAACAACACCCACGCACAAATAATTAACATGCCTCCACCAGACGAATATATCATTGCCACACCGCTAGTATCCCCCCGCAACATAGAAAACTCCTTCAAACCATCAACAACAATTCAAGACCCCTCATATCAATCCTCCCAAAACAAGCCAACCATTAAACCTACACCAAGCAAATAAATTATAACATACCCGACCACAGAACGATCCCCCCACGCCTCCGGAAAAGGCTCAGCAGCCAAAGCCGCTGAATAAGCAAACACAACAAGCATCCCACCCAAATAAATTAAAAAAAGAACTAAGGATAAAAAAGATCCTCCATGACCAATAAGCACTCCACACCCAACCCCCGCCGCCACCACTAAACCAAAAGCAGCAAAATAAGGCGCAGGATTAGAAGCCACAGCAACCAAACCAACAATTAAAGCCATCAACAGTAATGATACAAGATAAGTCATAATTCCTACTCGGATTTTAACCGAGACCAATGATTTGAAGAACCACCGTTGTTATTCAACTATAAGAACCCTAATGGCAAGCCTACGAAAAACACATCCCCTAATTAAAATTGCTAACGACGCACTAGTCGATCTACCAGCCCCCTCTAACATCTCAGTCTGATGAAACTTTGGATCCCTACTAGGACTATGCTTGATTACCCAAATCCTCACCGGGTTATTTCTAGCCATACACTACACATCTGACATCTCCACCGCCTTCTCCTCAGTAGCACACATCTGCCGAGACGTAAATTATGGATGACTAATCCGAAATATCCACGCCAACGGAGCATCATTCTTTTTTATCTGTATCTACATACACATCGCCCGAGGATTATACTATGGATCCTACTTATACAAAGAGACATGAAACATCGGAGTTGTCCTACTACTATTAGTAATAATGACAGCTTTCGTGGGCTATGTATTACCATGAGGACAAATATCATTTTGAGGTGCGACAGTAATTACTAATCTCCTATCCGCAGTCCCCTACATAGGAAACGCCCTAGTCCAATGAATCTGAGGAGGATTCTCTGTAGATAATGCAACACTAACACGATTCTTCGCTTTCCACTTCCTACTGCCATTTATTGTCGCCGCAGCCACTATTATTCACCTACTGTTTCTTCACGAAACAGGATCAAATAACCCAGCAGGCCTAAACTCAGACGCAGACAAAATCTCATTCCACCCATACTTTTCCTACAAAGACTTATTCGGATTTGTAGTTATATTACTAGCACTCACATCCCTGGCATTATTTTCACCCAACCTTCTGGGAGACCCAGAAAACTTCACCCCCGCGAACCCGCTAGTTACCCCTCCCCACATCAAGCCCGAATGATACTTCCTATTTGCCTACGCCATTCTCCGATCAATCCCTAATAAACTTGGAGGAGTCCTAGCACTCTTATTTTCCATTCTCGTACTGGTAGTCGTGCCAATCCTCCACACGTCAAAACAACGAGGACTGACATTCCGACCAATCACCCAATTCCTCTTTTGAACCCTAGTCGCGGACATAATTATCTTAACATGAATCGGAGGAATGCCAGTCGAACACCCATTCATTATTATTGGGCAAATCGCATCCGTCCTATATTTCGCACTATTCCTAATTCTAATGCCACTAGCAGGATGACTAGAAAACAAAGCACTAGAATGAGCTTGCCCTAGTAGCTTAATTCAAAGCATCGGTCTTGTAATCCGAAGATCGGAGGTTAGACCCCTCCCTAGTGCCAGAAAAAAGAGATTTTAACTCTCACCCCTGGCTCCCAAAGCCAGAGTTCTAAATTAAACTATTTTCTGCGCTATATGGTCTAGTACATATTATGCATAATATTACATTAATGCATTAATACATTAATGTATAATCACCAACTAAATATTTAGACCATAAAGCAAGTACTAAATTTTAAGGTATACATAAAGCATATTATTAATCCTCAGAATTCTATTATTGTAAGATGAGTAAGTCCTTTACTCCCTTAAAAAATCGTCCTCAAATTTTTCCTTGCGTTACCCAACAAACATCTACTAAGGAATAATTAATGTAGTAAGAAACCACCAACCAGTTTATATAATTGCATAACATCCATGATAGAATCAGGGACAAAAGTGGAAGGTGATAAATTATGAATTATTACTGGCATCTGATTCCCATTTCACGGGCATGGGAATGTGAACTCCCCTAATTCAAATTTATACTGGCATCTGATTCATGGTGTGATACATATGTCTCGTTACCCACCAAGCCGGGCGTTCTTTTATATGCATAGGGGTTCTCTTTTTGGTTTCTTTTCACCCACATCTCAGAGTGTAAGCACAAATATTGAATTAAGGTAGAGCATATTCTTGGTTACTAATAATATAGGTTAATGATTGAACGACATAACACAAGAATTACATTGATTTATCTCAAGTGCATAACATATCCTTACTCAACACAGCCTTATACTATATGCCCCCTTTTGGTTTCTGCGCGACAAACCCCCCTACCCCCTACGCTCAGTAAATCCTGTTCTCCTTGTCAAACCCCTAAACCAAGGAAGGCTCGACTAAGCGTATCAAAATTAACAAGTTTTGGTAAAGTTAACTTATGCCACCACATATTATATATAACATATACATATTTAACTTCACATTTTTTTCACCGCGAAAAGCCCAAAATTTAGTAGAAAAAATTCATAAATTAATCTCAATACTAAAATTTCAAATACAAATTA